ACATACAACTATATTAATATTATATATATATGTTGTTAAAAATTAGAAAAACAATGCTTTCGTATATAAAATTGCTCAAATCGCAATTTAATTAATTATCGCATTATCTTCATATTTTCTAATTTTTAATCAATACGTAAATTACATTAATTTACATTTTTTTAAGATATATTATATTTATAAATATAATATGTTAATATATATTATATATTATAGAACTAAAAATTTTGTAAATGCAAATTACATATTTTAAACTTAAATTATAGTCCCATATAAATAAAAATAAAAAAAATACTAAAATAATTAAATTATTATATTTATAAGAACTTATATACCTAGTAAAAAAATACCTCAACCTTCCTAACATATTAAATCCTATATAACCGTATTTATTTAAACTATTGTCCATAAATTTTAAATTTTTTACTTTATAAATAACATTTTTGGCTAAATAATCAACTAGAAATTTATAAGCTAATTCTTTGAATAATAACTTAAATCCAAAATAACAAAGAAATAAAATTATAATTAAATAAATAATTGGTACATAAAAATCTACATATAAAAACAAAGATGGTAATAAAAATATATTATAATTTAATCATCATATAAAAACCACTGAAAAAACAACCAAAATTAAACTTAAAAAATTTATAACCAAAGTATTACTAAATACATTAACAACTTTATTAAAACTTAAAAAAAAACCTTTTCATAAACGATAACTATAACCAAAAGTTAAAAAAATAGTCACAAAAAACATAAAACTTAAAATTATAAAATAATTATTAGCGAAAAAAAGTTCTAAAATTATATCTTTACTTACTATACCACTGGAAAACATTAAACCACACAAACAAAACAAAGTAATTAATAACTGCAACTGCATAAATAAAGGTAAATTACCGTTATTTCCATAACCACGACCATCCTGTTGACCATAGTTACAATGAATAATGTAACCAATTTGCATAAATAAACAACTTTTAAACAACGCATGACTTACTAAATGAATAAATGACACAAAACTTAAACCTAAACCTAAAGTAGTTATAGAAAATCCTATTTGTGATAGAGTACTTAATGCAACAACTTTTTTTATATCTTCTTCCACTAACGCAGCAACACTAGAAAAAAACATAGTAAATAAACCAATTAATAAAATAATTATTATAACTCTATTATTAAGCATTAATTTACTAAAGTTTATTAACAAAATTAAACCGGCAGTGACCAAAGTCCTTCTATGGACAAGTGAACTAATAGGTGTAGGTGCTCTTATAGCCTTGGGTAATCAATTACTAAACGGAAATTGCGCACTTTTGGTAAAAGATGTTAATAATAATAACAAAACTATAAAACTACATATTATTTCAAAACTAAAAAAATAATATCCATAAAAAATTACCCCCCTAAAAAAAGTAAAAATAAAAAAATCACCCAATCCGATAGTTAACGCAGTATTTATAGCACCAGAGTTACTATCCCAATTATTATAAAACAACACCAAAAAAAAACTTGAAATACCTAATAAATCTCAACTTAACAATATAGTAAAAACCCTTCTTCTATAATTTAACATAAACATTCTCCCAACAAAAATTAACAAAACAAAGTAATAATAATTAAAATTTAACTCACCGTGTAAATAATAAGTACTAAATAATAAAACTCTTAAAGTAACCAAACCTAAAATAAACGAAAATAAAATTCTATTAAAATAAAAATTAAACTTTAAAGACAAAAAATCTCACTCTAAAAAAATTAATCTTAACTTTATAAAAGGTAAATTAACAATTATTATTATTAACAGCAAGAAACTAAATGAAATCAAAAAAATCAAGATATTAATCTATCAAAATTTATTTAATTAAACTTTTAAGTAAAAAATAAAAAAACTTAAACTATACCTATACAATAATAATTAAATCACTCAAATTAATTTACCATATCACCACTCCATATAAAATCCACCAAAAATAAATAAAATTAATATCAAAAAACTTATAAAAGAACTAAAATCAGAAATTAATAAACCTAAAAATATTACAATTTCTAAATCAAAAACCACAAACATTAATATTATAACAAAAAAGTGGATACTAAAAGAATTTTGAATTTTACCAATTCTTATAAAACCACTTTCAAAAGCACAAACCTTTAAAACATTGACTTTTTTAATTCTTATTATAAAACTTAAACCATACAATAAAAATAACAAAATTAAAGTAAACAAAACAACAAATAACAAATTAAAAATTAAGGACAAACCTTGTAAAGTTTAAAACCTTTTTTATTTTCCTTTCGTACTATTAAAATTAACAAAAAGTAATAAACAAGATAAACAATTCTATCTTACAATGAATTAAACTAATATCACGTTAAATTAATTAAAAGAAGAACAGTCTTAAAAATTAAATTTTCTCCTTTTTTAATAAACTTAAATACAACATCGATGTAAAACTTATCTTACAATACGAACTAGATTAGATATGATTTTCTGTTAACTCCGAAGTAATTCATTAAATTATTAATAGATATAACTATTATTTAAAATTCTACCCTAGAAAATTTTAAAAAGTAATAAAAATTACTTTTTAAAAAGAATTTCCGAAGACTTATCTTTGTTTTATTACAATAATACTTTTTTATACTAAATAAAACTTCAAAATAAAATTAAAAAATAAATTAACCAATAACTTCATTCATACTGGAACTCAATAAAAGCACAAATTATTTTGCTACCTTAATGTCCTCACGCTAAGACTGCCATTTAATTATTATCACCGGGCAGAAGCTAACTTTATAAAAAAGTCTAAGTCTTTAAAAAACATTTGATTAATTTTTGAGTTTTTTAATTATATTAATAAATTAACATTAAATTTAACTTTTTACTAATCCTAAAATAATTAATACAATAAAATTTTATTATAAATAAATAAACTTTAAAAATAATAACTAAAATAAACAGTTATAAAACTAAAAATAAAAATACTTTAACTTTTACTTTTTACAAAACTAAATTAATAACCTAATAAATTTCTAATTAAAATAAAAAAACAAATAACCTAAAAGTCGACTTTTCAACCCTAAAAATTATAATTTTTATTATGAAACAATAAAAAAAATAAATTTTTCTACCTTTTAATTTTATATTTTATTAATAATAAAATTTTCTTTAAGCGATATGCAATATCAAAAAATAAAAAAATATATATTTATAGCTAATAAATTCCTTTGTACCACAAACAAAAATTTTTTATAAACTAAAAAGCTTTAACTTATATTTAAATAACACCAACTTTTAAAATTATCTAACAAAGTAACCTCAACAGCAATAGGTATAAAACTATGATTAGCACCACAAATCTCAGAACATTGACCATAAAAAACTCCAACTATAGGAAAACTATAACACAATGTACTTAAAATACCGCTTATAGCATCTAACTTAATAGACATAGTAGGTAAAGCTCAAGAATGAATAACATCAGCAGAAGTAATACAAAAACGAATATTAGTATCACAAGGTACTACACAACGATTATCTACCTCCAATAAACGCGGTTCACCCAAATTTAACTGATCCAAAGACTTTATATAAGAATCAAACTCTAAACCAGGGATATCCCTATATTCGTAACTTCAATATCATTGATGTCCGGTAACCTTAACCGTCAAATTACTATCTAAATTTATTAAACCGTAATAATATAATAAACTTAAAGAAGGAATTATTTGTATTAACAAAATTAAAGTAGGAAATACCCTACATAATAATTCACCAAATTGATATTCAATTTTTTTACTTTTGAAATAATAATTATTTATAATTAAATAAATAAACAATAAGACAACAAAAACTAAAACACCCAATAATAAACTACAATTAAATCTATGTAATCAATCCATATACCTGGAAAAAATTCTATTAGAAAAATTTAAATTATAACCTTGAAAATAATTTCCCATTAATTCTATAAACCACTTGATTGGAAATCAAACATACTTATTATACTAAAGAACTAAATAAAGTTTTAACCTATTTATTGACAATAAATAATGCTAAATTTTATACTAAAACTTTAAACAATAAACATAATAAGAGAAAACACATTCAGGGTATGAACCTGACAGACTAAATTATCCTACCTTATTTAAAACTCTTAACCTTTTAATTTGCAATTAAAAATACTAAATATACTAAGAATTTTATAATTTTATAACTGAACATCTAAAATAAATTTCAGATTGATAACTATGACCAAAAACATAATTTCTTATTCTATATTCAGGCCTTCTATTAATAAAATTATCACTTAAAACTAAATGATAACTAAAGAATGACTCAATTAAGGCATATAAAAATAAAAATAAAGCAAACACACTAATCATTGAACCATAAGAAGACATTACATTTCATACAGAATAAACATCAGGATAATCTAAATATTTACGAGGAAAACCGTGTAAACCAGCAAAATGTAAAGGAAAAAAAGTCAAATTTACACCCACAAACATTAAACAAAAAACTGTAGTTATAATTATTTTATTATACACAAAACCAGTTATAAAACTTCACCATAGCCTAATTCCAGTAAAAATACCAAATACAGCCCCTAAACTTAAAACATAATGAAAATGACTAACAACATAATAAGTATCGTGCAAAATAATATCTAAACTTGAATTAGATAAAACTACCCCGGTTAAACCACCAATAGTAAACAAAAAAATAAAACCCAATACCCATAACAACAACGGTTGAAAAATTATCTTTATACCAAACAAAGTAGCCAACCAACTAAAAACCTTAACACCAGTTGGTACAGCAATAACTATAGTAGCCGCTGTAAAATAAGCACGAGAATCTAAATCCATACCAACAGTATATATATGATGTGCTCAAACCACACACCCAATTAAACCAATACTTAAAATAGCATAAACCATACCTAACGCACCAAACACCTCTTTTTTACCTGTTAAATATAAAGTAGACTGACTGATAATACCAAAAGCTGGTAAAATTAAAATATAAACCTCGGGGTGACCAAAAAATCAAAACAAATGTTGATAAATTAAAGGATTTCCCCCAGTTCTAGGGTCAAAAAACGAAGTATTTAAATTACGATCAGTCAATAACATAGTAATAGCACCGGCTAATACAGGTAAAGATAAAACTAACAAAAAAACAGTTACAAACACCGTTCAAACAAACAAACTTATGTGCTCTAAAGAAATAGACCTTCTACGCAAATTTTTAGTGGTACACATAAAATTAATACCCCCTAAAATAGAACTTAAACCAGCACAATGTAAACTAAAAATAGCTAAATCAACACTTCTACCTGGGTGTCCCAAAGTACTTAAGGGGGGATAAATAGTTCAACTAGTTCCACTCCCCATATCAACAAAGCAAGAATCTAAAATTAAAAACATAGCAGTAGGTAATAATCAAAAACTTAAATTATTTAAACGAGGAAAACTTATATCGGGGGCACCCAATATTAAAGGTACTATTCAATTACCAAAACCCCCAATTATTCTAGGTATAACCATAAAAAAAATTATTAAAATAGCATGAGCAGTAATAATAGAATTATATAATTGACCATTACCTAATAATAACCCAGGTTTTGCCAATTCCAAACGAATAATTAAAGATAATCTTGTACCAACTATACCTGACCACAAACCAAACAAAAAATATAAAGTTCCAATATCTTTATGATTAGATCTTTCTAATCAAGTTGCTAAACCTCCTTGATATTTTTTATATAAATTAATATAAGAGAATTTTTTAAAAAAAAATTTTACTCTTATAAAAACAAAAAAGATCAAAAATGATCATATTAATATGATATTGATAACCAAAAAATATTAAATATTATTAAAACAGTAGACATAGAAACTCCGATATTATAATTATTAATATTAACAAAATTTTTTCCTATAACTGAAGTCACAATCAAAAACAACGAATAATAAAAAGAAATTATAAAATAAATAAAAATTATAAAAAAAAATATTCTACTAATTACTATACTATTAGTAATAATTATAAATTCTGATAAAAAAGATAAAGAAGGAGGTACACCGCTATTGGATAGAAAAACTAAAGAAAATATAATTCCAAAAAATATTCTGGAACCGAAAAAACTATTTATAAAATAAATTATACGTGTAGAAGATGTATGATAAAACTCACCAATTATGTAAAATATTAAAGTAGAAGTATAACCATGAGCCAATATTATTATTAAACCTCTAATTTTTCTACTTATAGTTATAAAAACCAAAGATAATAGTAAAAAACTTATGTGAGTTACTGATGTATAAGCGGCTAAAGATTTAGCATCACTTTGAAAAACACAAGCAAAAGAAGCTAAAATTATACCTATTAAAGAAATAATTACTCAAAAATTATTTCATAAAAAATTTATTGAACCTAAAATACGTAAATAACCTGCAGTACCCAATTTTAATAATAAACCAGCCAATAATATTCTAGCCGTAGTGGGGGCTTCTACATGAGCTTTGGGTAATCACAAATGCAAAAAATAAACTGGAAATTTTATTATAAACCTTAATCTTAGAACAAAAAATAATTCTCATGAAATAATAAAATCAAAATAACATAAAGTAAATATAAATATTCTTTTATAATAAATAAATAAAAAAGGAAAAGAACAAATGGCAGCATAAAATAATAAATAATAACCGGAATTAATTTTTTCAATTTGAGAACCATAACCCAAAATTATAATTAAAATAGGAAACATTGATAGCTCAAAATATATATACAACATTAATATATTTCTAGAAATAAAAAATAACAAACAAATTATAATTAAAATAGCACTAATAATTAATAAATTATAATTTTTTTCACTAATTAACACTATACCATAAATAAATACTATTATTAAAATCAATAAAACAAAAACATTAGAATCCACAATAAAAAATAATCCTATTCAAGAAATATTTTTGAATAACATAAAACTAAAAATAATAATAAATAAAAAAATACAAACAGGTTTAAAGAACATTATTAATCTCAAAAACAAAAACTCTAACAATGCTAAAAAAACCCTGTAATTACAAGTTACAAATTCTAAATAATAAACTATTTTAGCAATATGATCATCAATAAACAAAAACAAATAAAAATAATCAAACAACATCAACAAAATGTCAATAAAGAATAGCAAATTCTAATCCTAAATGATGATTATAATTAAAGTGAGACTTTATTAAACACAATAAGTTAAAACCTAAAAACAAACCACCACACAACACGTGAATACCATGAAAACCGGTTGATAAATAAAAAATACTACCAAAAATACCATCGGAAATAGAAAAACTTGCTTCTTTATACTCTATTAACTGAATACTAGTAAAATAAACAGCTAAAATACAAGTAAATACTATACTATTAGTACAACTTTTATTACTTAATAAACTGTGGTGGGCCCAAGTAACTGATACACCTCTACTTAACAAAATAATAGTATTTAACAAAGGAACCCCAAATGGATTAACTAAATGTATACCAATAGGTGATCATCTTTCCCCCAACTCGTGTACTGGGACCAAAGCTGCATCAAAAAATACTCAAAAAATACTAAAAAAAAATATAAATTCACTAAAAATAAATAATACAACACCAAATTTAAAACCATCTATAACAAAAAAATTATGATAACCACTTAAACCCTCTATTGAAATATCTTTGCCTCACGCAAAAGAAATTAATAATACTACCATCAAACTAAATAAAAAAGGAAAAATTAAACCATACTTAAAAAAAATAACAAATGAACTAGTTAAACCTAAAGATGCAAAAAATATATAATATGCGTATCTAGATAAACTTAAAATATGAAAATTATGATAAATAACATAAAAACTTTCTTTAGAATCTAAATCTAATATATTTAATATACTATTTATTTATAAAAATAATTTTTTTCTAAAATAAAAAACGAATAATATAATAAAAATTAAAAAAAAATAAATAAAAGAAAATATGGGTCTTAGTAAAGTAAAAGGTTCTTCAACCAAACAATGTCCTAATCACCTTAAAACAACAGCTGAAACAATAAAATTATAAACCAAAAATTTATTTAATTTGGTTAAACAAGAAGTATAATTATTAATAAAAATAAAAAAATAAAATAATACGATACTTATTAATAACGCAATAACCCCTAAAACCTTATTTGGAATGGCACGTAAAATAGCATAAGCAAACAAAAAATATCATTCTGGTACAATGTGAACTGGTCTTATTATAGGATCCGCCTCAATACATATTTCCGGGTCTCCCAAATTAAAAGGATAAAATAAAGAAAATACAATAAACAATAATCAAAAAATAACATTATAAGCATCTTTATTTCAATATTCCGGTCCAAAACAAATTTTATCATAATCACCATGACAATATAAACTTGAAGTCCTCCCTGTCCTGTGTAAAAAAATTAAATGCAACAAAACCAAAACTAACAACCCCCACGGCAACAAAAAATGTAAAACAAAAAAAAACTTTAATGTAGCACTAGTAACACCAAAACCTCTTCAAATTCACATAACAATAGAAGAACCTCAAATTGGAATAACCCTTAACAAACTAGTAATAACAACTGCAGCTCAAAAACTTATCTGAGCTCAAACCAAAACATAACCCATAAAAGCCTCTATTATAACTAACAAATAAATAGTTAAACCTGAAGTTCACACTTTTTTTAAACGATAACTTATTATAAATAAACCTTTAAAAATATGTAAATATAAAAAAATAAAAAATAAACTAGCACCATTAAAATGAAAAATACGAAAAACTCAACCATAATTAACCTCATATATAATATACTGTACTGATCTAAAAGCCATACTACCATCAGCAACATAATAAAAAGCCAAAAAGGTCCCCGTTAAAATTTGAAATATTAATACTATCCCCAACATACTACCAAAATTTCACCCAATAGTTAAACTTTTTCTTGAAGGCAAAGTAACAATTAATGAATTAACAAAATTTATAATATTATTTTTACTTTTAATTATTTCATGAATCCTAACTTCTTCAGAGTTATATTTTAAATTAAACTAATGAAATTTGTAATTAAACCCTTTTACACCAAAAATAAATATTCTATCTAAACTAAATTACAAAAATGTTAATCTTTTTGATCCGTAATCAAACATAGTAAAATCTATTTAACATTCTATTTCATCCTAAGAACTTTACCTTATCAAGATAACATAATTTATTTTACTAATGAAATTTAAACTAAAATTATTAAAGTAAATGGTACCAAAAATAAGAAAAAACTTTTATTATACTTAAAAATTATATAAAATTTAGTAGTTAAATTTACTATTCAAAATCTTAAAGAAAGAGCAGAAAAAAATATTATAAATAACAACAACAAAAAACTAAAACTATAACTTTTTAAAATCTCTCTTAAAGAAAAAATTTTTACAAAAAAATTTACTCTAAAAGGTAAATTTATAAAAATTAATATAGTTTCTCAACCTACAAAATTATTAACATTTAATAACTCAAATTTAGGGATAATTATTACTATTAAAAAAAAATAATAAACAAAAATAAATAAAACATTTAAAAAAGACATAATAAAACCTAAAGTAATTCAATTAAAAGACTCAGTGGAAGACAAAATTAATAAATTTTTATAACTTTTTATTAATAACATCTGAAACAAACAAAACACTAAGCCGATAATTAATAAATAAATTAATTTATCAATTATTAATTGTAAAAAAATTAATAAAAAGGGTAACTTTTGAAAAGTTAAAAATCACATTAAATTAAAACCAAAAACTCTATCTATAACTCTAAAAATTCAAAAATGAAAAGGTGCTATACCAATTTTAAACATTACAATTAATAACTGAAAATATCCTACCGAAAATATTAAAAACAACAACCCCAAGCTTTCTTGTATAACAAAATAATTAAAAAGACTACTATAACTATTTACTTTTTTATTTAATATAACAAAAATTAAGGTTATTAACAAAAAAATTCTTCATCAAACTAAAATATTATTAACTATTACACCCAAAAAACTTAAAAATAAAACAAAAACTATTATAAAAATATACAAAAATGAGCAGGTATAACCTATAACAAATTTAGAAGACTTGTATAAAACTCATTAGTTAACTTATATCTTTTGCGCTTAAAACAAATGCATTTCTTATGCTATATTAACAAAATAAACTTAAGATGTGTATAATACATTTTCAAATTAAAAATTTGACACTTTAAACTTAAGTTAACATCTTTATTCATTTAAATATAAATAAATTAAACGTGAAAAAATATAACTTTGAATAAAAAATACAAAGCATTCCATTATGATAGCTAAAATCCTAATAAAAATATATTTTTCACCTAAATAATTCTCAATTCCTGTGTACAATATTATCCTAATTAAATGACCAACTATAATATTAACAGTTAAACGCACAGTTAAAGCCAAAGGACGAGAAAATTCCCTTACAATTTCTACCATTAATATTCTAAAAGTTTTTAAATAACTATCGCCACTTTTACTTATATAAACTGAAAATTTTTCACTAGAAATAAAAGTTAATAAAGTACTTAATCAGGCAACCATAGCATAAACAAAAGTAAACTCCACTATACCGCAAGGACAAAACGAGTATGTAAAATAACCCCCAAAACAACAAATTAACAATACAATAAAAGTAAAAAAGGAAATAATAGAACTTAACGGTAATACACTACTATAACTAAAAACCCCAATTATACTGTTAAAAAACTTTTTTACTAAAACATTTATTATACTTTCTTTAAAATATAATAAATATTGTAAAAAAAAAATAAACATAAATACATCTAAAAAAAACACTTGATTAATTAAATAAATACAACAAAAAAATAAAATAAATAAATTAAAGAAATAGGTAAAAACTTAAACCAAAATATTATTATTATTATATCATAACGAAAACGAGGATAAGATCTACGAATAAAAATAATCAAAGAAAAAATCAATAAACTTATTAACATTGAAAAATTAAAAAAAAGTATAGAACTTATAACACTAAAAAAAATTAAACTACCATACTCACTTAAAAACAACAAAACAAAAGCAACTCTAGAATACTCAACATTAAAACCTCTTACCAATTCACTTTCCCCCTCTGCAAAATCAAAGGGAGCACGATTTAATTCTGCAATAATCATTACTAAAAATGGTAAATAAATAATCACCAAACTTAGTATAAAATTACTTAAAAACATAAAAAGACCATAATGAATTATAATAGCTAACAAATATAAAGAAAAAGCAATTTCATATGAAATTCTTTGACTACTAGCACGCAATGCACCAACAATTCCGTATTTAGACTTTCTAACAATACCTCTAATTAAAGTAGTATAAACTGAAAAACCAATTAAACACAAAAAAAATAATAATGAGTACTCAAAACTTAAAAAATTGAAAAAATAAGGTAAAACATATCACTCTAAATACATTACAATAAAAGAAATACCCGGCACTAACAAAAAAGATAAATCAGCAGAATTTAAAGGAATTAACTGTTCTTTTTTTAATAATTTAACACCATCTAACAAAGCTTGCAAAACACCCATATAACTTACCTTAGTAGGACCTAAACGATTTTGCCTTCTACCTAATAAATGACGCTCATACAAAGTAATAAAAGCAATAGCCTGCAAAATAAAAACCATTATTAAAACAATTATTAAAAAATTTAATAAAATCAAGAATAAAATCTTTAGATTTACAATCTAACATTTTTAATAAACTATATTCTTTTGCAACATTAAGGATAAACCTTTTGATTAACAGTCAACAATTCTAAATTTAAACTAATCCTTAAAACTACAAGAAACATTTCTTAAATTTTGTTTTCAAAACAAAACATTAATAGTTTATCTACTAGATTAAGGTTCCCCTAAATCTACTTTACTACAACTTACTCCCCTTTGGGCAATTGATGGATGATTTGTACCACATCTAAATACTCTTCAAAAAAACATAAAAATTTTTTTACTGTCTTTTACATTTTTATTTTAGTTACTATACTAAAAATCCACAAACACAACTTATTGTAGGTCAAATTTTACTTTTATATAAACCAAATATATATCTATTTTAATAAATAAAAATTTTTAATTATATACCTTAAGCATAAAATAAACGATCATACATGAGACTAACCTAAAAGTAGTTAATGAGGGTTCTCAATTATTACTCAACCTCCAAAGATAATTTAGAAAATCTGCCAATATTCTTTCAGTTTAAATATTACTTTACTACTGATCTTTTAATTTTTGACTAATTAGGTACTAATCTAATTCGCTTAACAAATCTTAAAATTATAGTTCTGGTCAAAAATAGATCAAAATTTAACCTATGATCTAAAAATAAAATTATAAAACTATAATAAAACCAAAATAAAGTATAAATTTTAACAAGCCTAGCCGATTATTCTGGAACAAGTATTATACAAATAACTGATTGCCGGGGTAAAAAAATATTGCCCACTTAATAAATTAAACTTAAATAATATCATTTTAACTTTTAACAAATCATAATCAAACTTAAAATCTATAAAAGCAATCTTTATAAGACTAATAAACCCATTTATTGAAAATAAATAATACTAAATATACTAAAGCCTCACTATAGATTAAAATTTTTAGTTTTGAAAACTAATAGTTTAAAATTAACTTAAATCTATATTAAAAAATACATTGATCACTACCGTAAAACTTTATACCGCCGACCATAATAACTATACCCAAAATTCTTGAAATCACAGAAAAACACATAAAATAAAAAAACATAATTTCAGTAAACAAACCTATAAATTTAACAAATAAACTTATTATTATAAACTCTAAAGAAATTAAAATAAAAATAAAACGATGCCATTTAAAAAACAACATAAATAATCTAATAAACAAAAAAATAATTTAAATCTTACGTAAAGCACCAGAAAAATTTAAAAAAAAACTAACAAAATTTATAAAAAACAATAAAATAAACAAAATATACACAATAATTAATCAAAAAATACTATAATAAAATACATTTAAACTAATATTATTTATAACATTATTATAACTAACACTAACAACAAAAAAACTCAAAATAAACCTTAAAAAAACTAAATAACTCTTTACCAAATTAATTTTTGATAAACTAGAAAAATAGACCAAAATCACAAAAATTCCACTTAAAAACAATAAACAAATAAAATATGAAAATCAAATATAACCCCTAAACGATAATATAGGTATACACATTAATATACTTAAAATCAAAAAAAAACTACTTTTTATAGGATCTATACTTATATAACTTATCACCCCTCCTAACAAAGAAATACCTAAAAAAAAACTAAAAATAAAACCTTTAACCTATTCATTGTAAATGAATTATTCTAAATTAAACTAAAAGTTTTCAGTAATAAACTCTTAATAACCCAAATATTATATTTTTAACTAAACTACATACTG